CATTCAATATTTCTTGGCCCACTATTGGCCAAACCACTTGGGCACTAGGTCCAATGTGAGTAGGATCACTTAGCCATGCTTCATAATTGGAAAAGCGAGCACCGTGAAAATACATGCCACTCAGCCACAGGAAGATGATGGAAAGTTGGCCGAAATGAGCACTAAAAATTTTTCGAGATATCTCCTCCAAATCGCTGGTATGGCTATCGAAATCGTGAGCATCAGCATGTAGGTTCCAGATCCAAGTGGTAGTCTCAGGACCCTTAGCTATTGTTCTTGAAAAATGACCGGGTTTGGCCCATTGCTCAAAAGAAGTTTTTATGGGATCCCTATCTACCACAATTTTTACTTCTGGTTCCGGCGAACTAATAATCATTGAGTCCTCCTCTTTCCGGACAAGACATACAAAGAGACCTGCCAACAGTCAAGTCATTAGTAAACCTTTGAGAGATCTATATTAATGAATTTCCTTCTATTCTATCTTCCATCTCTCTTTTTTCTTTAGCTATTCACTCGAACAATTATGATTTGGAAGTCGATCCAGGGCAAGTGTTCGAATCTATTATGACATAGCTGTCAGGCGCGCCAGGGACACGATTGTTTTATTATAATAAAGCCTTTTGATGGAAAAGCCTTCTTTGTGGAACTTAGTTCCTACTTATCCTAACCTAATTATCCTAATTTTAAATTAATTAAAATTAAATTTTTAAACACAAAATATATATATATATAAGGTATTAGACGTATTAGATTAGACGGATTCATTTTTACATGAAAATTTTCATTACGATTACTCTATTCCAAATCGTGCGAGCAGCCATTACTAAGAAAGATCTCGGTATCTCTTTTCTATTTCGTTTAATCATTCGAAGGTTTTTTTATTAAATCAATTTTCTTTCGTATTTTATTTAATATAAAATTTTATAAAATTTTGATTGAAACTTTCTAATTTTTAAATCTTAAATGAAATAGAAATTAGCTAATAGAAAAGAAATCGCTTCTGTACTGTCACTTCGTATTTTTTATGCTTATGAAATATCGGACAAAATAGAACGATCTGAGAAGGGATATAATGAAATTCTTTGATTGGTTCTTTTCATAGTAACGATTGCATTTTTTTTCCTTTGCCAGATCGGACCCAACATTAATTCGAAAAAATAGAAAAACTTTTAACTAGTTATTTTTCATTTATTCAAAACGCCTCGTAATCTTCAACCAATTATGCGCTTCAATATAATTACCAGGAGTCAGTGCTATAGCTTGTTTCCAATACTCAGCCGCTTGATCGAACCAAGCCTCCGCAATTTCCGAATCTCCCTGTCGAATGGCCTGTTCTCCCCGGTCAGAATAGGTGAGTCAATTCCTTCCCTTAGAACCGTACTTGAGAGTTTCCTACCTCATACGGCTCACCAGTCGATTCTTTTGGTGTCTATTTTACCTATAGAACTGAATGAGATTTCTTCTAGATCTCTCGCCGTTTTGGGGGGTTAACCAAAAGAGGTTAATCGCATTAGTTTTAAACTTGAATTTTGATTAATAATCAGTTTTATCTTTTCTCCCACCTTCTGAAGAATAAAGTATAGGCATTTCTTGCTATCGTTATCATTTTCTGTAAGGTAACTATCTCGATTTCATATTGAAATTGATATAGAATTTTTGAAAAAGTCGTTCCGTCCTAAGAACGAAAAGACTTACTATCCTTGGGATCTGATCCTACACCGCTGCTCAATACCTGAGTGGATCGGCTCTATTACATAAGCGGATTCCTTACTTTTATCTGTCTGATATTCTGGCATAAGTAAGCAGTTCTTAATGGATTAGGCAAAAACCCCATTAATTGATCTTTACGGTGCTTGCGCTTTATCAATTCGATTTTTTTTCCATAGAATAAAGGATCTAGGCATATATCTTCATTTTTTGAATTGTATGAAGGTTCTTTTTGCTACAGCTCATAAAAATCGTTATCTTGCACGATATACATATGTAGAGAGCCTATTTGCTTTTTAGTATTTACTAACAGATTTGGTCTTTCTTTCCTTTCTTCGCTTTCTATAGTGGAGATAGTCGCACGTAATGGCAGATCACGGCCATATTATTAAACGCTTGCGGTAAGAATGGGTTTCGTTCTAGCGCCCTAAAATAAAATTCTAAAGCTTTTGTATGTTCTCCATTACTTGTGTGGATAAGGCCTATGTTGTAGAGTATATAACTTCGATCATAGGGATCAATTTCTAGTCGCATCGCTTCATAATAATTTTGTAAAGCTTCCGCATAATTTCCTTCGGATTGAGCTGACATCCGTTACGGTCGTTATTCGATTCAAAAATCTCCGTTCCAGAACCGTACATGAGATTTTTATCTCATACGGCTCCTCCCTTATATGCATAATAAGAATATTTCAATCTTTTTTGATTCCTTTTTATGTCTCATTATGAACTGAGTGGGGCTAGTATTTTTCCAGGAAATCGCTAGCCAACCTTCCTGCGCAAGAGCTTTTGTTAACTTGGTACTAGATAAAAATGGTAACTCCAACAATTTCTTTGTCCTCAACGCCCCCGAATTTCCAGGAATTAGTCACTTCAACAGTCTTTGATAGTTATACGGGTATCCAAAGTACGAACGAGACGGATGCTTATTGTCCCAACCATTTTTCTTAGCCTCAATCCCGATACAGAAAGGGGGTAGTTTTAACAAAGTTTTTGGGTCGTTGATTTCTAGGTGTAGTGCTTTTTCCCCTATGCCCCGCCGCCTATTGGTAGGAGTAGAATAGGATTGACCTGTAATAAAGAACCTATAGGTGTAACCTTTCGTTCAATACTAAAATCTATAATGTAAGAATAGCATCTGAGGCTGCATCAATCGGGGATACACGACTGAAGGAATTGTTCTATTTGAAAACTTCACCTTCAACAAGCGTAGATTTATTTCAATAAAAAAAATCAAATCACACCATCTCTGTAATAGGTAAATGCCTTTTTTTCTCCTGAAGTTGTTGGAATTATTCGTAATAAGATGTTGGCTACAATTGAAAAGGTCTTATCAATAAAATTTCCATTTATACGAGATCTAGGCATAAGCAACACTCCATTCTATAATTCTTCTCATTACTCCTGGTGGCGAAATAATCCCACAAACAACGGAATTCAAGAGTACGAAATAACATAAAAGCAGATTCATTAAAAAAAAAAAAAACGATCCAAACCGTCTACTAATACTAAAAAGATTAGTATGCTCAAATTTTTCCTTTTTGCAGGAAGAACTAAAAAAGATTTGAATCCAATTCAAAATTATCCAAACCTAGTAATATCCAAATCCAGGGAACTATTATGATTTCAGTGAACCCGAAGAATTAAGTAATTTTTCCTATGGATTATGGATTAGGTCAAATTGATTGAATTTTGATCCAAAAAAGAAAGGAAAAATTTGAATAAAATAATTCTTCTATTCTATAATTATAATGTAAATCGAATAACCTTTTCTTTGTATTGTATACATAGTGAGTATACACTATGCAATCAAATCAAAATCTTGATAGGATGATTCACGAATTTCTAATCGATCTATCGAGTAAGGTATTTATTGATGAAGACTTTAAAACAAGAAAGGAATTTGCAAATTGTTATGGAATCATAAAAAAAAGCATGATCGAAAAGCATAAACCCATAAATCAATTGATTCCTTATTATTCATTGATTGAATTGGGTATAATAAAAAAAAGGTCGAAAGCATTATCGTCGCAAATAGGAATATAGATATATGGCTTTATTTTAGCTTTTGAGAAAAAAAACTTTTGTTTGATTATAACCACTCAAATGTTAAAGGAAATTTTTTTAGTTCGAATTGGTTAGTCGTATCTATCCAATCTAAAATCCAATATCAATAGGAAATCGGAATGACTTCCTATTCATTTGGTTTCTGGTTCATAATGATTTTCTAGGAGAGATGGCCGAGTGGTTTAAGGCGTAGCATTGGAACTGCTATGTAGGCTTTTGTTTACCGAGGGTTCGAATCCCTCTCTTTCCGCACCTTCACCGAATTCACCAACATTCCTGACCGCAGTCAATCAAACAACAAGAGATTCCATTTTTCTAACAATTAGCTCCTTCTTTTATTTTAATATAAATAATTTTCCACTGTGATGTGTGATGCGCAAAATAATGAAAAAGTGCACAAAGAATCAAAATATCTGTGCCGATCTATGAGACATAAATGATAAAATCCGGAATATCTGAGATGAGTGGGAGAAAAATCCAGATCAAACCCATTACCCTTAAGTAAATTTACTTTGGCAAAAAGAAGTAAAATTGTCCAAATTAATTTTTCTGTTTTTTAGTTAAGTCTGACGAGAATAATATTCTACGACTAGCAATTCATTTATTTTCAAACCAACCCATTTCCGATCTATTATTTGATTGACTAATCCTTTATACGGTAATGGTTGAAGAGTCAAATGTTTTGGCAATTCCTCACGGGGGGATGAATCAAAAAAATTTTGAATAAGAGTTTTCGATTTTTCGTCATCTCGCGGCATAATAATATCTTGGGGTTTGCAACGATAGCTTGGTATATCTAATATACGACCATTAACTAAAATATGTCTATGGTTAACTAATTGGCGGGCTCCAGGAATAGTCGGAGCCATACCCAAGCGAAAAAGGATGTTATCCAAACGCATTTCAAGTAATTGTAGTAAAACCTGACCTGTTGACCCCTTGGCTTTTCTAGCAATACGAACATATTTAAGTAATTGTCGTTCTGTAATACCATAATGAAAACGTAATTTTTGTTTTTCTTCTAGACGAATCCGATATTGAATTTCGTTCCTGAAACGCGGTTTCTTTCTATGATCACTTCCAACCCTCGGACTTCTATTAGTTAGTCCTGGCAAAGCCCCAAGACGTCGTATTTTTTTGAAACGAGGCCCTCGGTAACGCGACATAAAGACTCCTTTTTTTTAATTGAAAATTAAATTTATTACGCGAAATTGAAACTGAACTAAATGATCACCGAAGAAAAATCTTCTGAAGTATTGTACTACAAAGAATAACGAAATGAATTGAATAAAACTTCCGATCCAAACCACCCTTTTCTATTCTTTTTTTTTTTTTTATTATATCTATATCGAATATGTATGTATATATAAATATAGTCCTCTTTTCTTGCTGATTTGTTTGCAGGGATTTAACTCTTTCAGTCACATTTTTTTTTAGAGATTAAAGTTTCTATAACTTAGAAAATCGGCGACTCGTGGAAAAAGCCAAGAATGTTTTGCGTCTTTGATTTCAAAGAAAGATTATCAATCATAAAAAAATCGAACAAATAGAGAAAAGCCGGCTATCGGAATCGAACCGATGACCATCGCATTACAAATGCGATGCTCTAACCTCTGAGCTAAGCAGGCTTACATAAGAAAAATTGTACATACATAGGAATTAAAAAAATATTCGTATTAACTTAACTATTCATAATCTCGAATATGAGTTCAAAAAAAATTGAAATTATTTCTTTTCTATTTTGATTTTAATCTATTTTTATTATATATTTATTATATAAATATAATATTAAATATATAATAATAGAATATAATAGAATTGTTAATTACAATATTTTATTTTATAAAGTAAATAATAACTAAAGCTAAAGAAATTCTATCTTTTTTTCTAGTTCAATTTTTTTTATACTATAATATATAATTTATAAGTATAATATACTTACTTTTTTAATATATTTAAAATATATAATTATTATATTATATAGGATTGAAGAGATAATTCGAATCGAATAGAGATTCAATAGTTTCAATATAGAATATTAAACATATATTCAATTCTTAGTTCTAGCTATAAGACTTGGATTTTTAATTATTAAAACTTTAAAATATGAAGAATATGAGGACTAAGAATTTATAAAAATATTCAATTTCAAATATTCATTGAACAAAAATAGACTTTTAATTATAAAGATCTACCTAAGAAATAATAAAATCAATATTATTACATTAATAAATTAAAGAGAAAGATATAATACATATCATAATAAGACAGTCCTGTCCCTTTTTTCGTCTTAGGTTCCGAAAAAACAGAATCGACCCTTTGAGTATTAAAAATTGCATGAGAAAATGAAAGGATCATATATATTGATTGAATTGTAGATAGAAAAATGCTAGAATCAGGTCTGATTGCACCAAATAGGGGATCTGTAGAGAGGAAAGAAGATAGCCAAAAAAGAAACGAGGAGGAAAGACCTTTAAGTATATGAATTAGTATGGAATCTAATAAATTTAATTGGTTTTCGTATAAATGAAAGGGAAGGGATATTGTATAGAGATCCTAAAAAAAAAGGGGGGGATATGGCGAAATTGGCAGACGCGACGGACTTAAATTGGCTTGAGCCTTAGTATGGAAACCTACTAAGTGAGAACTTTCAAATTCAGAGAAACCCTGGAAAAAAGGGAGGGTAATCCTGAGCCAACTCCTCTTTTTTACGAAAGCAAACCAATAAAGGTTTAAAAGGATAGAATAAGAATGAAAAAAGAAAGGATAGGTGCAGAGACTCAATGGAAGCTGTTCTAACAAATGGAGTTGATTGCCTTGTTATAAGAATTATTCCATCAAATCTTCCATGAAGACCAAACCAATATGCATATAGATGCATAGGGTAGGGATACGTACTGAAATACTATCTCAAATTCAAAAGATTCATATGAATACGGACCTGAATCTGTATTTTGTTCTATGTATATGAAAAAATGGAAAAATTGTTGTGAATCGATTCCAAAAAAATCGAATATTCATTTATCAAAGCATTCACTCCATAGTCTGATAGATCTATTTAATAATGGATTAGTTGGACGAGAATGAAGATAGAGTCCCATTCTACATGTCAATCCCGACAACAATGAAATTGCTAGTAAAAGGAAAATCCGTCGACCTTAGAAGTCGTGAGGGTTCAAGTCCCTCTATCCCCAAAAAAGCTCATTTGAGTCCAAAACTTATTATCCTCTTTTTTCGTTAACGGTAAAAATTTGGTTCTTTTACTCATTGAAGCGTCTTTCACAAACGAATCCGAACAGAACTATGCTTTATTATTACAAGGCTTGGGGTCGATATATGTACAAATGAACATCTTTGAGCAAGATGTACTCATTTACTTTACGTGATTCACAGTTAATACAAGTACTCGTCCAAAAACTACAAACAAAGTTTTCTTTTGTTTGAAAAGATCCACGAAATGCACAGGGCCTAGATAAGACTTTGTAAGACCTGTTCGTCCTTTTAATTGACATAGATCCCCACTTTCTAGTACAATGAATAGATGATGCATGGGGAATGGTCGGGATAGCTCAGTTGGTAGAGCAGGGGACTGAAAATCCTCGTGTCACCAGTTCAAATCTGGTTCCTGGCACATGATTAATTTTGATGAGTATCTATTCTACAAATTAATTGATATGGATGGCTATCCATATTTTTTTTATATAGGTTCTAGCATAGCATAGATCGAACTTACTTAATCGAGGTGTTGCGAGATATACCCCATCTCTAAAATGGATGGGTAAAGAGTATCGAAAATCTAATATGTCAAAAAGGTGGATTCTATTTTCTCTTCTTTTTTCCGCACCGCCTTTCAAAATTCATTGACTGGAATCTTATTTCCCTTTTCCATTCCCCTTAACTTACTTTTTTTGTTCGAATATAGATTATTACATTTCTTTTATTTTATATCTTATATTATACAAACAAAAAAACTTTCTTGCTTTTACCTCACCGTGAATTCTTTCGAATTTGAAAAAAAAAACTTCCAAATAGAATTGTGAGAACTGGCTTTTTTTGTGATTTTGAATACAAAATAAAGTAAGAAAACGTAAAAAAACGTTTAGGAATTTTGATTTGCCGATTTCGAATAGTCTTGGTCTATTTTATTTTTTCGAATCCGGATGGAGTAGTTTAAATTGATTGGATATGGAACGAAATATTTGTTTTGTATTTTTTTATTAAATAAAGTATATGAAGTATATGAAATCAAAAAGTCTATTTCACAACGTTGACAATATGGTCAATGAAACTTACTAAAGACAGACCTTTTTGAAGTTCAAGACCTGGGTTGTCCATAAATATAGTAAGGAGGTCGTTCCTAGACGCGTATGACTTCCTATTCAATTGGAGTTAAGTTAGGTTGAACTTATTAACCCCTTTCGATGATTTTGACTCCAACAATTGATTAGGATTGGGTATACCAAAAAGGGGAGTATCATTAATTCTAGGAATAGAAAAAAATTATTATGTCATTCACCTACGAAAATGAATGAAGAAAATGGGATTGTTTATCCGAAATTGGATAAACAGCTATTGGGTTGGATTTATTGGTTTTTTGATCGAATGAAATGGGCTTTTGCTTTCCTTTTTATGCTCCATTCAGAATGATTGATCCCCATGAGTGAGCTTATGGGAATCGTTTTCTTTCGACGAGCCAAGTGGCCAGTTACAAACAACAAACACTATTGAGGAAATGAAAATATACAAACATTGATATTTTAATTTTTATTCAAATTAAAATATGGAAACTTTTTTCTAGGGCTATACGGATTCGAACCGTAGACCTTCTCGGTAAAACAGATCAAACTTATTGTTATCAAACTGATTCGAACTGTTTCAAAAACCCAACATGCATTTTTTTTGCATTGGGCTCTTTCATTAACTGATATAAAGATCGGTCAGTCCGCCAGATTTTTTCTTGACAGAAAGAAGATGGCTCCATGTGCTTTAATTCATTTTTTGGACTCTGAATCAGGAACACTACCAAAGTGGTTCAAAGAAGGGTTATCTTGACGTAGGTCTGCTTTTGGCCTAGATTAATTCCAAATGGAACTGGAATCTCTATCGTTTTGCTTAAAAAATAAAATATGAAACTTCATACACCTTAAAATTCATAGGACGAAAAGAGAGTTTTTTAGGTCCTTATACTCAATATGCCTAGCATTGAATAGGCTGGGTATTCACCCTATCAATATCTCAAATCAATAATGGGTTCGATTTGTTACCTAAATGGACACTCAATCGTACCGAACTAATTGTCAGGCTATTGTTCTCCTGTTTCCTAAAAATCATGGAGTAAGACATCGATTTTTCAAGACCAAATTTTTTTGATTGCATGATGAATTCCCCTGAAAAACATTGGCGCACGTGTAAACGAGTTGCTCTACCTAGCTGAGCTATAGCCCTTGTATTTGTACTACAGATTTTAGCATGTAGATAATTCATTGTCAAGATGAATATCCCATGATCGAGGACCATAGCTATCTCTCTTAAATTTTAATCGGCTGAATTGGTATTGCTTAGAAGTAATATTCCATTTATAATTTAATTCATGGGATGAGTCCCATTTGGTTGTGATGATAAATGACCTACTTAACTCAGCGGTTAGAGTATTGCTTTCATACGGCAAGAGTCATTGGTTCAAATCCAATAGTAGGTAGTAGGCAATAGGTAGAACTTATTAGATACCCCTTAACTCTGGTATCTAATAAGTTCTACCTACTCAGCCCTTTTAATTGACTACTTTTTTTTCAGCAAAATGAAATAAAAATAGGATATATAGGGTGTATAAACAGAACTTATGTGGGCAACCTTACGAAATAATATTGATAGCCTCTACTCGTGTCTTAGCTCGTCTGAGAGCTAAATTTGCTTCAATTGTTTGTCTCTTTCCTTCCGCTTTCTTCAAGTTAGCTTCCGCGATTTCAAGCATTTGGCGAGCTTCTTGCGGATCAATGTCACTACCCTTTTCAGCATCAGTTACTAAAATAGTGATCTCATTATTACCTATTCTAGCAAAACCATCCATCAGAGCCATTGTTAACCATTGGTCATTAAGGCGTATTCTTAAAATACCTATATCTACAGCTGTGGCAAGAGGGGCGTGGTTGGCTAATACGCCGATTTGGCCACTATTAGTCGATAAAATGATTTCTTGTACTTCTGAATCCCAAACAATTCGATTAGGAGTCAATACACAAAGATTTAAGTTCATTTCTTCAATTTGTTCTCCATTTCTAAGTTCATAGCTTTCTCTGTAGCTTCATCGATATTACCCACTAAATAGAAGGCCTGTTCGGGAAGACTGTCTAATTCTCCGGAAAGGATCAATTGAAACCCTCTAATTGTTTCTGCTAGACCAACATATTTTCCTGGGGAACCGGTAAATACTTCTGCTACGACAAAGGGTTGTGATAAGAAACGCTCAATTTTTCGTGCTCTTGCTACAGTTAAACGATCTTCTTCGGATAATTCGTCCAATCCAAGGATGGCTATAATGTCCTGAAGTTCTTTGTAACGTTGTAAAGTTTGTTTAACTCGTTGTGCAATTTCATAGTGTTCGTCACCAACGATGTTAGGTTGGAGCATAGTTGACGTTGAATCTAAAGGATCTACTGCTGGATAGATACCTTTGGCGGCTAATCCTCTTGATAGGACAGTAGTTGCATCTAAATGTGCAAATGTCGTGGCAGGAGCAGGGTCGGTCAAATCATCTGCAGGTACATAAACTGCTTGAATCGAAGTTATGGACCCTTCTTTGGTAGAAGTAATTCTTTCTTGTAAAGAGCCCATTTCGGTACTAAGAGTAGGTTGATAACCGACAGCCGAAGGCATTCGACCCAACAAGGCAGATACTTCAGATCCTGCTTGGACGAAACGGAAGATATTGTCGATAAATAGAAGTACGTCTTGTTTATTAACATCTCGAAAATATTCCGCCATAGTTAGGGCAGTCAAACCAACTCTCATACGAGCTCCTGGTGGTTCATTCATTTGACCGTATACTAGAGCCACTTTTGATTCTGCAATATTTTGTTCATTAATAACGCCAGATTCTTTCATTTCCTTGTAAAGATCATTTCCTTCACGAGTACGTTCACCTACTCCGGCAAATACAGATACACCTCCATGAGCTTTTGCAATGTTGTTGATCAATTCCATAATGAGTACTGTTTTGCCCACTCCAGCTCCCCCAAATAGTCCGATTTTTCCTCCACGACGATAAGGGGCTAAAAGATCTACTACTTTAATTCCTGTTTCAAAAATCGACAATTTTGTCTCTAACTGTATAAAGGCGGGCGCAGATCTATGAATAGGAGATGTTGTGCGAGTATCTACAGGACCTAAATTATCAATAGGCTCCCCAAGTACGTTAAAAATTCGTCCGAGAGTTGTGCTGCCTACTGGAACGCTTAAAGCAGCTCCTGTATCAACTACTTCCATCCCTCTCATTAGACCATCTGTAGCACTCATAGCTACAGCTCTAACTCGATTATTTCCTAATAATTGTTGTACCTCACAAGTCACATTAATTGGTTCACCAAGAGTATCTCGACCTTTAACTACTAGAGCGTTGTAAATATAAGGCATCTTGCCTGGTGAAAAAGCTACATCCAGTACCGGACCAATGATTTGAATGATACGTCCCAGGTTTTTTTTTTCACGTGTCGAAACTTCAGTACCAGAAGTGGTCGGATTGATTCTCATAATAATAAAGTGAAATTTTTCGAAATTTTTTGCAAAAATAAAAATTGTCGAATTCAAAAAGTCCGATAGCAAATTAGTCGGTTAATGCACTAAGAATAAGAGTTAGCACTCGATTTCGTTGGGACCCGCCAAGCGAATCCAATTCAATTGTTTACTTATTCTATTTATTCTTCTATTTATTTTTGTCAAATTCAATAAGTGAATTTTCAAGTTCAACCATTTTCAAAAATTATTAAGTGGATGAATCGTGAGAAAGTCTTTCATTTTTCTACCATTATAGACACGATCCGCTAGATTATCTATGGAATTTGAACCTGAACTCGAAACTCTATTTTAGATTTATACTTATATTTATTATATTATATTTTTTTTTTTATATATTATTTTATTTGGATCGCATTGAACCTTATTTATTTTTTAGTTAGCATATCCATTTCCGTCTAGCCTATTCTTTTTCTTTTTTTTGAGCCTCTCACATGAATGAATTTCGTATATTTTCCCATCTAGGATTTATTTATCCACGCTGCCAAGAGTGAATTTATTTTTTTTTTTTTAGTGATTACTTTCGATTCAAATTAAGCAATTAGAAAGGTGAAAAAAAGGGGGGGCTGGGTTGCGCCATATATATGAAAGAGTATACAATACTGATTGATGTATTTGGCGAATTACATGGTCTAAAAAGTTTTTGATTAGTTTATTTTATTGAGAATTTGTCTTAAAACAGTAACGCCTAATTCATGTCGAGTAGACCTTGTTGGTGTGAGAATTGTTAATTCATGAGTTGGAGGTAGGGACTTATGTCACAACAAACACAGACTAAAGCAAGTATTGGATTCAAAGCGGGTGTTAAAGAGTACAAATTGACTTATTATACTCCTGACTATGAAACCCTAGATACTGATATCTTGGCAGCATTCCGAGTAACTCCGCAACCTGGAGTTCCACCAGAAGAAGCAGGAGCGGCGGTAGCTGCCGAATCTT